CCTTTGCTCTAACCAGCTGAACTACCTTACCACTTGACTAAAGTCTGTTTTCTTCATCGAATAGCGCCCTACCTTACCACTTGACTAGTAAGGGAAAACCCCTAAACTAAAAAGAAAAGAATTGATAGGCTTTTTCGCTTGTTCGTCAAGCTTTCGAGCAGCTCTTTGCCGCCTAATCCCCCAACCATGCTCAATAACCGAGAGCCGTCCAGGGACTGGACTCCACCAAGAGGTTCTTTCTCTCACGTAATTTCGCCCGCCCGTTTCACTTCCGTGCCGGAGGAAATGGGATTCGAACCCATGATACAATCTTCTTGTATGTCGATTTAGCAAACCAATGCCTTAAGCCACTCAGCCATACCTCCAAGTTGTTGATCGGAATGGAATTTGATGTGCCGGGTTTGGTTGGTTGCCCGAAGGGCTATCTGATCCGATCAACTGCGTAAGCCGTAGCGCGCTAGCGCGCGTACTCTTCCTCTATCTATAGAGCGAGACTCCACCCAAATCTGCCATTCGTTGGGCGACGCCTTCTTTTCTATGAACACCCCACCGCTGAATGATGAACTTTGCCAGTTTTCGCCTGCGACCCGACCGGGAGGGGAACACACAAGCCCTTACCCGCCTGAATGGAATGAATATCTCCCTCGTCTGGTCGAGAAGGGAGAAAGCCCGGGGAACTGGACTGTGACTCTTCTATTATATTACGAAGAAGTCCATTCTCGTCATGATCGATCCACGTCCTACCGTAGTGCCCGGAGAACCGGGCTTGCTTGGCTTACAAAGCTAGCTTACTAACGCGAAGTATTTTTTCGTTGATTGCACGAGCTAGCCAACAACCCCCCCTTACTCACCTCTCGCTCTATAAAAAGCCCTTTCTCAGGAGAGAAAGCTCCGCGAGCTGCCCCCTTACTCTATAGAAATGGATGGAAATGCCCGCCTTGATCAATGCGAAATTGATCGAGATGGGATCATGATTTGATTGGAAATGCGTAAGTAAGAGGAGATGGGAGTAACCGGGCGTTCTATATACTATGATTCGCCCTTTTCATTTCTTTCATTTTATAGAAACTAGTGATGTACTTCTATAGCCTTTAGCCTTTCTAGTGAAGTTCACTCCTTTGGTATTGGAAACCTCCTTATCTTATTTTAGCAGCAGAAAATTCCTTCCTCTTTGCTGCTACAACGCGCGGTTGCTATTAGCTTATTTATTTACTTGAGGCATAGGCATAGGCGGGATAGGGCTTTGCTTTAGCATAGGGCGAAAAAGAAGCTCTATAAGCCGAAATTGAGTACCCGCAAACCCTTGAGTTCCTTTTCTTTATCATAGGGTAGGGGGCGGCTTTGAAGCTATAGAAACAAAAAGGCTACTTACTTTGCGATAGGAGCTTGCGCGCGGCCCCCCCAAGCTATATAGGAAATCAAATAGCATAGGCATCGCAGCGGCTACTCTTTTGCGCTAGGAGTTATGAATTTATCGTTTAGTTTTGCTTTCATTTAGGAGTGAAAAGGAACTTATGAGATGAACGTAATCTATATCTCTCCTTTCTTTGGTTAGGAACAATTCACAATAGCTTGCCTTAACATCGAATAACATAGCGAGCGGCTACTAGCTTGCTGCGGCTCTTACTTATGAGCTTAGGTTCCATAGCTTTAGGAGCCTTCAACAAAAATAGAATAGCTTTGCTTAGCGGCGACTACTTTCTTTCTAGTAGCTGCTTCGCTTTAGGAGCCATTTATTTGGTGTAGAACCACATAGCTTGCTCCGAAACTATTGCATTGATAAGCAGGGCTTACCGGTACAATAAAGCAGTCCATTTATTAATCCTTCGCAAATGTTGCTCTAAAACTTTTTTAGCTTGAGCGAGTGCAATTTATATCATACTTGCTCGCGCAAGTCATTTCTTGCGCTCGCTCTAGCAGCAAGGATAGTTCTGCAAGGTAATTGCGCGGGCCTTACTAGCTTTGCCTGCTTGGTTGTACAGCTACTAAAGCAAGGCTATTTTGCTATTCTACAGCTTGAAAATGGCTCCTAAAGCTGACTACTAGCAAGAGCTATGCTCATTTTTTTTAGGGCTCCTAAAGTTATTGAATTGCTCTGCTCCTAAGCTACTAAGCTATCTAGGATCCGAAATTCTTTGATATTAAATACCTCCCTAAGCAAGATAGTTGCTCCTCTCCTAAAGTACTAGCACGAGCTAATAGCAAAAGCAAAGCTAGTAGCCAGCCGCTGCTATCTCTTCCTATATAGCATAGCTTCCAAATAGCCCAAAGCTATTGTCCTATAGAGCTTCCACCCTCCCTACGCTAAATCAAAGGAGCTACTAGAACAGCTAAGGTAGTAGCCTTTGATTTAGCTCTAGCAGCTAGGAATTGAGCTTTCAAGCTTTGGTTTCATTTAGCTGTAGCTTCTTTTTTTATTTAAAGCCTGTATCAGCTTGGAGCACACTCGATTGAACTCACACAGGGAGCAGTCTTACCCAACAACGGTGTTACAGGACGTCGACATTGGCTAATGCTAATGAGGAGATTCGGCGGCAAAGAGCTGCTCGAAAAGGGTCATGGTTGGCCCAGTACATCCTCTTGTGCCTCGCCCCTGGGTCTTGGTGCCGAAGAAAAGGCTCGTGGCGCATGTGCGTGGATTAGGATTCTCGCGCCCTTAACAAGATCACAGTAAAGAATCGCTATCCTTTGCCAAGGATAGATGTCTGATTCCCATTTGACTAGTTAAGGGAGCCCGTTACTTCACCAAGATAGACTTAAAGTCGGGATACCACCAAGTGCAAGTGGTGGAAGGCGTTGGAAGACCGCGTTAAAGACAAGGCAAGAGTTATATGAATGGGTCGTCATGCCATTCGGCCCTATTACGGTAAGGCCAACGCACCTGCAACCTTTATGCGGCTGATGAACGATGTTCTTAGGCCTTATTTAGATTGGATGAATTCGTCACGGTCTACGACGACGACATCTGGTTTATAGCAAGACCTGGGAGGAGCATCTGAAACACGTAGAGGCTGTTCTAGAAGCTCTGCGTGAGCACCAGCTGAAAGCCCATACGGAGAAGAGCTTACTTATAAGCAAAAAGGGATGAGGGAGCTGGTATACTTGGGGCACATCATCGGCTCATCCGGAGTCAAGATAGATCCTGAGAAGACGAAGTCTGTCCGGGAATGGTCAACCCCCAAGTCGCTGGCGGAGGTAAGGAGTTTCCTCGGCATGACCAACTACCTCCGCACTAAAGATTCATAAAAAATGACTCCCGGCTGATCTTACTCGGGGCCCAGAAAAGAAAACAGACCTTTCGAGATGGGGAGAGGATCCAGAGCGTGCGTTCCAGGCACTTAAGGAGAAAGTCTGCGAAGGACCGGTTCTGGCCATGCCAGACGTTCAGAAGCCGTTCGAAATCAAGACGGACGCTTCTGCTCATGCTTTGGGAGCCGTGTTATGGCAAGACGGCCGAGTGGTCGCGTACCACAGTGAGATGTTCAATACAGCCCTCTTAAACTTTCCCACATACGAGAAGCAGATGTCCAGCGGCGATGGGTGTGTGTGCTCTATGCAGCACGTCGAAGCCGTCCAACAGGAAGTTGGGGCTTTATCAGCCCAATACCTTCTTGGCCATGGGAAAAGCATCACCATAGATTTCGTAGGACGATTGCCCTATCTCTTAAGGGGGGGGATAACGGAGTTTTTGTCGTAGTCGACCTTTCGGATTCAGTAAGATGGCCATTTTGTACCAGGTCGATGCGCTGGCCGAATTCTGCTTTTAAAATGTAGTGGTATAATGATGTCTTTCTAAAAAAGATGCTGCAATCTTCAATCATCGTTCATCGAGCGCTTTCTCTCATCTGCCTTCTATGTATGCCTTTGTGGTCGTTAACGGGAGCAAATGAAGAGGAGCACAGCACCCCCCGCACGAACAAACATAACTTCCCCGTAGGTCGTTATACCAATCAATCGATTGGGCCGGAATTTACAGAAACCTACGTTTGTCAATTGATCGTTAGCAATCGAAAGTGGAACTCAGTCCTGGGGAATTCTAAAGATAGATGTGCCAGATCGAAACCTTCTTCATTATTGGAACAAGATCGCTTCACAAAGCTAGGAATTTCATCAAGAGCTAGAAGGTCCGTACCCATTAATTTGTGTTTGGAGACATCTTCTTCTCAAGACTTATTTTCCCTCCTCTCAGAGGTGGAATTCATCCTCAACTGGATCAGACCAATATGCTAAGCACAGCCAACTCTTGTTCTCTAAGAAAAAAAGGTGCTCAGACAAGGCACTCGCCGAGTGCTGATGCTCTCATGCTTTCAGGCGGCGGGATTTCGCTTCTTTCTATAAGTCTAAGAGCCGGAGACAAAACCCCGGCCGGCTAGTCTCTTTCTGGGCTGACCCTCCTGACTCATGATTGTCAAAGATCATGTCGAGTGCGAGCTGGGGGTGAAGGCCAAAGGTTATTGGTTTTGTAATGAATGGGATTAGACTTGGCCAGCGCGAGGAAAATCCTTCTAGCACTTGGAGCGACTCTGGATCTGGCATCAATAGCTGATCCTGTCTGATCAGAGCACCGGTTCCGGCATCGGGAGTGGATTCGATAAGAGTCATAGCGGAGTCGAGAACTAGCAGCTAGCTACTTTACTTTAGGTCGAGGTTCTGAAAGAAAGACAGAGCTACTTGCCTTAGCCTTAGAAAATAAAGAAGGTGGGGAACGAACATAAGGTTTGGAATGGAAAGGTTGTATCAGGTATAAGGTTTGTAGGATAGAAGAGTAACTCAAAGAAAGGAAGTGAAGCAATCGCTATTAGTTCGAGTACGAGATATGTAAGCCTTGATCAGACAGAAGCGATCGATCGGGGGAGAGGATAGGAGAGGTTCCGGCTCTACCAAAAGTAGTTTACTTCGAAAGTTTCTCACGAACTGGGTTCATCAAATCCAGCTATTTAGGAGTTTGATTCTATTGGCTTAATCCTAATAAGTGAAGAGAAGCTGAACCAGGCGCTTCCTTGCCTGCCTCATCTTTATCAACTAGGGCTGGATTCTTAACATCGGCTTTGTTCTCGGGATCAGAATCTCCGCCGTCTCTCCTTTCAGCATAATAAGTCTCACTTTCTTCAATTGACGGATTGGCATCTGTGTCTTCAGCCCCCGGCATATTAGGCCTTACTTGATCTGACAACCTTACTATCTATATAGGGCTCGACCGCTAAAGTGGAAGTTATAGAATTTTCAAGTGGATGAGATCGGTCTCGCGATCAGTTGAGATGTTTTTAAGGCGCTTTTGAGGCCTTAATCGCGGAGAAGAGTTCTCTAATCGAAACTTGAAGTTGGTAACCATGAGGCTTCAAGATCCCATACACGTGTTCCTCGGCTAAGGACTTCTGCAAAACCTCTTCGGATTGCGTGAAGTGATCCTTGTAATGCCAGGATAGGGACTCTCTCTTTTCTGAATCTCTCCTCTTCTCCGGACTCTTAGCTCTTAGGAAGAAGATTCTAGAAGAAAAATTATGCATCCGCCAAACAGGAACTTGCAGCAGATAGTCCTGCCTCACGCCCACACTCACGAAAGACAACAGCGCCTACGTCTTGAACTACCAAGCAAGGGATGAGCTACCTATCGACACACTATCGCCTCACATTAAACTCCCAGCTTGCATACTGCTCCTAGCACGAAAGAATAAGCATCCTTAGCGCATCCGACAGCCGGCCCTATGAGCTAGCTTACCAGCTCGACCTCTGCCACTACTGCTTCGCTAGCCAATGCTAGAGATAGAAGATCTAAAACAAGGGCGGAGCCTATGACCGATCAGCCTTTGTGATTGCTTATTTGAAGGCAGACTTAGACTCCTTTCCTTGGACCAGGCACCAAAGCAAGCAAGAGATTGAAGCGGGGCATTCTTTCAATAAGGGAATGTTCCGGATTTACCAGTTGACCTGTTTCGGGAGACCATCCAGTTGCAGAACAAAGGGAGTGGTTTGGTTTATAGCTGATTGCGCCGGACTGGTATACTTCTCCTCTTGGCTTTGTTGCTTTAGTAGAATATATTCGATTCGATTGGAGGAGAAGCGCACCTTGACTCATGAACTCATATGCACTTCCTATACTCCTGAAATCCGGAGCAGGTTTGAAAGCTCCACCGCCAAGTTGAAGAAAAGTCATTCCGACCGTTGCTAAAGCTTTTGGTTGTCCCATTTTTTTATGTTTCCTACGTATGTGATTGAGAGAAACAAAGAGAGGTAGGAGTTGGATCGATGACAAAGTACGGATCCCGATTGCTTGGTCAATTCCTTGCCACTCTCATTTCAATTCGCTACTTCCATGATCACTGTGGCAGGATAAGTTTCCTTGCTCGGTATCAGGTATAGCTTGCTTTGCTCACTCACTGGGGCTGGGGGGCGGGATAAGAATGGTATTGTCAGACCCAGTTTCATGTGGCAAGGTACGGCTTCTCACTTTATAAAAAAATGAAGTGACAGAGCAATCGGGATCCGTTCTATCTTTGTGAGAGTCCTTGCTCCACATTCCTCTACAAGAAAAAGAGCAGATCGAGCTGACAAAGAGAAGGGTTTGGCTGTTGCTATCGAGCGAGACATGAAACTTTGGTCGAGATGGAGATGCTCCTGTGTCAGTTACTAGTCCACATGTACCAAACGAAGGACCGTTTCCAAATCAGATTGAAAGTGGAGAGGTAGCAGATCAAGGGCGGTCTCTTTTATTTAAAAAAGAGTGAAAATAATGGCTATTGCGGCCTTCGCTCCTCGCTTTTGTTCAATTATAAATAACCACTTCACTTTGATGGAGATTTGTAGCATCATTCAAGTAAATACAGATTGAGATTGTAGAAACATGAGCTTGTGATATAGCTACACCTAATTCCGGACCGGTTAATGCAAGAACTATAAATAAAGGACCCAGATCTCCTATGAAATATAAAAGATCATTCATACATAGCATAGTCCAAGCGAACCCACTTAAAATCTTTACTGAACTATGACCGGCCATCATATTAGCAAATAAACGTATTCCTGAGCTTAATGCGCGAAAACAATGAGGGATTAGCTCAAGGAGTACTAAAAAAGGTGCTAACGGCAGTGGGACTCCTGCGGGTAATGAAAAGCTTAAAAAATGAAGCCCATTTCTTTGAAATCCCACGAGAGTAATGCCAATAAAAATTGAAAATGAGAGGCCCAAAGTAATGAGAAAATGACTTGTAACTGTGAAGCTATAAGGTATCATACCCTGTGGATTACGAAAGAACGAAAAAGTAAAAGTGACCGAGATGCGAGGGGAAAACTTTTGTTTAACATTTCCGGAAAGACCACCTATTTGTTCGTTTACCGGGTTCGGCACGAAATCATAAATAAGCTCTACCAAGGATTGCCAAGCATTTGGTACTGAGTTTCCTCCTCCGTTTTTAGTAACAAAATGCACTAGAAGTAGGACCAAACTGAGAGTGAGTAGCATAAACAAAGAGGGATTTGTGAATGAGAAATACAAGTGTCCTATATTCATAGGAATCAATGGGAGAATGGCAAATTGCTCAAGTGGGCTGTTGGGCGTAATCGTAAGAAAAACTTTTCATTTAATCTCTATAGTTCCGCTTCTTGCTCTAAAAATGCATAAAGACTTGTCGGAAATCGCCGGTTGGGTTGGTCCGACCAAGAAAGGCATGGGAGTTGTTGGGCGTAAAAGTTATTCTCTTACGATATTTCGAGTTGGATGAACAGATCGCTCCTAAAGGTTGAATCAGACTGAGATTCCATATTCCTCAATTGAAAAGTAAGATTTTCCATATATATGAGATGGAATTTCTTGCATTTCAATAGTCCTCTAGGAAGGGAAAGTGAGTTGCAAGATTTCACAGTTATATAAAACGCAACTTTTTCAAAACATAAGAACATCTATTAAAGGAAATTTGCTTAAGGCAAAAAACACGGGAAAACGAAGACTTGTTTTGATCAAAGCCAGGGTTCGTTTTTTAAGTTTGACGGGAAAGCGAATCTCGCCGATAACCCCTTTTTTTTAGGAGGGTCTATTTCCTTTCCCCTAAGCGCTTCACTCTTAGCTAGACGAATGCTTCTCACCTGAGAATCCCTTCTGCTACTAGCGGAAATCCTTGCTTCGAACTGACTTAATAGGGTAGGGCTAGGCAATTTCAGCACGAGAGTAGAGTAGTTCAGGAAAGGTTTTCTATATAGACTCTAGTGGTATGGTTAACGTATGCCTTCCAGATGATTTTTATGAATAGTTGGAGATCTTATTGACTCGGATGTGCTATATAGAACCCCTCGATTGTAGTCATTTCCAGACGAGTTTCGAAGAATGCTTTCTTTATAATACTGGGGGCTATCCATATAGTTGAAGTGGTAACTTTATCCAATTACAGTATGAGTTGCCGTTGCCCTCTATCCCGTGGGACTTTCCTTCCAGCGATTGAGCCTTCCCTGTAATCCAGTTCATTCAATCAAGTTCCGCCAAGCAAGCGACGGGCAAGGTGGCTTTTTGCCCTAAATCAATTGGCTTTACGACTGTTTTTGAGTTTGTTGAGCATGACGAGCTAGTCAGTATCCCGTCCCGGGGTTTCCCTTCTATTTAGCTTAATTCTATAAGCTGAACAGCTAGCGTGGTTTTGAGGAGCAGTGCCGGGCAGCAGGGATTGAAAGAAGTAGTTCCTTCTCGGCTTCAGAAGGACCGAAGGTTGCACTACGTTCAGGGATTGGTCTTCTTGTTCTTCGGGTCTCATCTGAACGGCTCGCTGCCTATTTAGTTATTTCTTTGTTTGGATTCCAGAACAGAGCTCAAGATCCTGGCCCTCTTCATTCGACCTTGTAAAAGGTCTCAATGGGGAGGAGCTCTCTTGGGGCCCTGCTCACAGCTCTCCATCTTATGCATCAAAAGGGTTAAGTAATCCATATTCTTCTTCCCCGCCCCCTCGAACATCGGTAAGTTTGCATTAGTTCAGCTGGAGTAAGGAACCAAGTACGAATGCTTTCAGTGGTTCTCCTAGGTTATAAAGGGGGTTTTTATTTAGGGATAAGAGAAGCAGCAAGGCGTAAGAGCAACTACTTCCCCCTCGTATAGGTCAAATTCACATATGTAAGATAGCTTGAATGAAAGATGGATGCTAGGTAGGACCAGATTCCATCCCATCGGTTGATCAATCAATAGAGGTAGGAATAAACCAATACTAACTAACCGATACAGGGAGCAAAGGCCCTAGGTAGACGGTACGCTTCGCCTCGCGTCTTCACCCGGTGACTGATATATCTATTCATTACTGGGCTATTCCCACGTACTCACTGACGAACTGTACTAACTAGTGGGGTTGGCTATTGAATCAGAAAAAGTAGCAATAGCATTCTCAGGAGCAGGAGGAGAAGAAGATGCCATAGAATGTTAGTACAAAGATGGTGGAAGAATCCCCTGTTGACGGAATAAGAGCTGTTATAGAATGCGCCTTACCTTCGGACTTTACTATTGATTAAGGGCTTTGATGGGCAAATGCCAATAGTACAGATATCCACGAACACAGAATAGGAGATGGAGCTCATTTTCACGTGAAGAAGAATAGGCTCAGGCTAAGGGCGAGAGAAAGATTGAATTAACCTTAACAACTCGTGAAAGCAGTTTAACTAATGGCCGAAGTCAAGTCCTTCTTCGCGCACAGCCAGACCTTCTGCTCGATTGTTTGTTGCGGGAAGAAGGCTGGAATCTGCCTCTCCCTAGCCCTAGGATAGAATGTGATCTCTTTCTCTCCACTCCCCCTCCCTTCCGTCCTGTCAGATAATATCCCTGACTTTGACATAGAAGGGAATCTCAAACATGTACACAAGAGCAGAGCGAAGTACGAGGGTCGATGCAATTTAAGCGTGAGCTCAAGCAGAGCAGTTTCACGAAAGTACTCCTACACAACCAATAGCAGAAATCCCACTAACTAGTCAATTTTCATACACGGGGAATACTGTTACGGGCACTAGGCTGGCAGGAAGGCAAGATGAATCTATCAAGCAAGTCAATACTCTATCTATACCAATTGATTATGAACTTCAGTCTCAGTAAATACATATGTTATATTTTACCATTCAACATTTTGATCCTAGTCTTGACTTGGTTCACGGCCTATCTTTAGTAAAAGGAATGTGCAGCTCACGTACCTGTAGGCTTAAAGAATATAGCAGTTGTAGCTGTTCTGTGTGGAGCACGATCGGCATAAGGACTTCGGTTTACGGAACGTAGCTAAAGGTGCTGTCTTAAATAGAATTTCTTCTTTCTGAAAGATAGCTATTCTTCGCCTCTCGAAAGAGGCTACGTACCTGTTAAACGATAAGCGCTACGCTTTTCCCCAGGGCTTTTACTTCTTGTCTACAGCAGTTCAAGTACGAGAAAATGAATTCCTCTAGCTAAGTTCCCTGTCGAGAGGGAAGAAAGGATAATTTACTTCGGGGCTTAAGGTAGTTCAGTCACCCTCAGGTCATAATAGAGTCTAGTATGATATCGGTAGGAAGATAATGCAGCTAAGCCGAGACTTGCTTCTGAGGCATTTCAGACTTGACTTGCTGTTGCCGATATGATCTTTTCTCTTTTTTAAAAATAAATGCAATGATTAATGATTGTGGCATCATTCACTGCGGTTATGAGGGCAGCAAGTATACCTATACCTGGGCGAATACCCAAGAGTGGGGGCTGTGTCAAAGCCAAAATTGACTGAGTTGGTTCCATTTGCATTTCTCTCTGGATCATCTAATGCATCTCCTCCTTCTGCTGTTCAAGTCCATTTGAGCGAAACTTGCCGCCAGCTCGATCAAACCAAGGTGGAGCGATATCCAAGAAAGCATTTAGTGTTTTGGTCATAGAGGGAGAATCCAAAGGCCAGGGCAATAACGATGTATTTACTAATCTCGCTAACAACGACTGGTACTACCACTTCGACTAGGAAAGACAAGAAAAAGAAGAATGTGAATCACGTTCTTTCCAGTTCAAGTGAGGGTTCAAGCTAATGAGTTATTTCCATACTAGGCGTTTATGCTTTCTTGCCATCCGCTGTTGCCAAGCGACTTGCCGCTTAGGTTTCAGTTGATGTGCTTTCAGCAAGTAGGCGACGCGAATCTATGCTTTCTATGTTCAATCGGATACCAATTGAATTGCTTGGATGCGTTTGAAAGCCTCGAGATTACTTGCAGAAAAAAGCTTTCTAGGTTTGTCTTGTGTCTCCGTAGCAAATGGTCCATTTTTTGATGGGCGAACGACGGGAATTGAACCCGCGCATGGTGGATTCACAATCCACTGCCTTGATCCACTTGGCTACATCCGCCCCTACCCACGCACAGGTTTAAGTCTTTATCTACGATCAGATCCTTTCTGAACTCCCGCTATCAAAGAGAAGCTTTTTCCTATACTATAGTTGCAAGTCTATTGTTGTGTTTCGGAATTAGGGGAAACAAAGCTTCAACAAGTAGAAGCTTCCTGACAAAGCTTCAAAGAGGTTGGGCTGTTCACTTCATTGATTTGACTTCACTTTACTTAAGATTAAAGAGAGGGGCCGGGCGGGCAGTGAAGGCCCATTTAGTAGACAGCGAGCAAGCAGCAAGCACCTACTCCGATCAAAATGAAAAGCAGCAAGCGGAACTTGAAGAAGCGAGCCTCTATCAGAGAAAGCCGTTGCTCTAATGCCTCGTTACGTCGTATACTTCACTCGCTCGTTAGCGCCCTTCCTTCAGCCGGCTTCGCCCTATCTATTCATCTCTTTTTTCAAATGGATATTTAGGGATCTCTCTTGTTCATAGATCTTGAAACCAGATAAATATCCATTTCTCAATAGATCTTTCTATCGATAGAAAGATATAGATCTCTATATGGATATATCCCCATATCTAAATATGGAAGAACCTACACTGAAAGGGTGTAACCAACGGAAGGTTCTCACCCTGTCCACGACATTGTTCTCCGACGATGTCCCCTGGGCGAAAGGGGCCACCATTCTATTTCTTTCTTCAATCGTTCCGATCAGGACAAGTGGGTTGGTTCGTTTCCTGTTCCAATCTACACAATTTTATGTCTTCGTTCGTGATCATGTTTTGGGCGAAAGGTAGTTTGTAGAGGAGCGGCTGTGAAACGGCGATTCCCCCCTTTCCATTGAAGTAGGGAGGGCCTCCTTCCCCACCATTCCGGCCTATTATTGATAGGGATTTTACCGATGCTGAAGGTAGCTTGCTTACCAAGCCCCCCACTTGAGAAGCTAGTCGCTAGAAAGAAGCGCGAAGCTGTCTACGAAGCTTTGCTTCTCCCCCTGTAGTCGTAATACGCGGCTCGTCGCTACTTTGATTCAAAACAAAAGGTAACCGGGGGTTCCCGACTTTATCCGGTTTCCGCAACCGTCACCATTTGTCATTCCGATTACTTCATCCATAAACCTTATTTTATTAAATAAAAAAAGAGCGGTACGCTCTAAAAAAAGTAAAGGATAAGCTTGCATTCTAGAAGCGGTAGCTTCCCGCCTCCTTCATTCCTACTGTCTCCTTCGGTGAGAAGTTCCCTTCCCTTTTTTAAAATGCCTGATTGGTCTGCTCAGCAAACGTACAAAGTGGACCGCAGTTTGGCTGACCCTCTTCTTCTCATTCGGGTTGGGTTGACCCAGAAGTACAGTAAAAAGGAATGGAACCACTGGAGAGTCGTCTGAAGTTCACACACACTTTGGGCAAAGACGACTGACCTTGGAAGCGGAACACGAACCTATTTCCGCTATTCCGGGTTCTTATTGAGCGTAGCGAAATCATATGATAAAGTCAGTGAAGTTTCTAGGGTGTTCTACCTTTGCGTAGTCTCGGTCCACAGTGGAAGGCTCCGCACCTGAGCCTCGTTAGACTCAGCGGAAGTGTAAGGTGTAAGTGAAGAGAATAGAAGAGATGAAGTCCGTCCCTTAGCCTAGTCTATATCCACAGCTGACGCAACTCCGTACCGACGTCTCACTACTACTTAATTAATTATTAATTAACGGCAAAACTCTTTCATAACCTGAGCTTTCCTTAACCAGCTGACCTTACTTCGTAACCTTAGCCCCTTTCTTTATAGTTCGACTAAGTGACTTCGTAACCTCAACATACTTTTTTCTTACTGTAGCATAGGCCTTCGCCACTTCAAACGGGCGCTTCGCCCCCCTGTTTTTATTATAAAGAGCGGGGCCTTACTTATTCGCTTATTCGGGGGGGGGTGAAAAAAAGGATCCGCGGGCTTTATGATCGGAGAAAGAGAGGGGGCGTGGTTGGTGTGTCACTGGGTCGGTGGGGGAACCCGTAGGAAGGGGGGACGACCCGCCGAATTCACATCAGAAATCGCCAACATGAACACAAACGAAATCTTTAATTGCGTATAGAAACAAAACGAACCACTTCTATTCTCGGAGCTGAGAGAATGGCTTTTTGGTCCCTTTCGTCCAGTGGTTAGGACATCGTCTTTTCATGTCGAAGACACGGGTTCGATTCCCGTAAGGGATAGGTACTCATTCCCGGCCGCTTTCAGTTAGTGTTCATTGCTGAGTGATCGCCCGCTATCTGGCTTGAAAGGGTGGTCCGGAAGCTTCCTCTCTCCCAGCAAGCAAGACGAGATCACCACTTCTCTCAGTAATGGACTTCCTTGAATTATTCCTTAGCCTTAGATGTCCTTTCATAGATTCTCGAACCTCCGACAGACATAATCTCCATGCATGCGTTCTTTCTCTCCTCCCCTCAGCCATACATCTCTTTTGTTCCCCCTTTTTTTTTTCCTTTTTTGTTAGGCATTGAACCCCACCTTAGGTGCTGAGTGCTGTCCTCCCCTCCCTAAGACCTAAAAAGAGTTCCGTCTATGGAGCCTAAAGCTTCAACCATGGCAGTAAGTAGTAAGCTGGCGCCTAGTCTCTCGCCCAGCCTTCGCCTTCTTCAGTGGCCAAGTTGAAGCGTTCAACGGTTCTTCGGCCTACCACCTCAAGGTTGAGCTTGTTCAATTGAAGCTAATGCTATGCCGCCCTTCCCTTGTTCAAGATAAAGCGAGGACTTTCTTTTAGCTACCGGACCAAACAAAAAAAAGAGATTAGCCTCTTGATACTTTAGTGACCTATCTTTACTGGGTTTTTCGACATGAGGGACTGGAGAAAGAGAAAAAGAGCACGAGATAGATGAGATTGACTAGTTGGCTATCGGCAACTTACTGGCTCATCACTCCTCTCTGCTACCTCATGTTACCTGATGCCTAGCTCTAGAGATATCCTGATCTTACTACCAAAGGAATATCCAAACTTAACAGACTGGCTCTTTTCCTACTTATTTTCTTTATCATTCTTTTTTATATAAAAAAAAGAAAGAAATCGCCTTTCTTTGATCTAATCTATTAGTGCGTTCTTTTATCTTAGCGTTAGTTGGTATGCTTCTCAGAGTACAATCTTTTTCGATCTTAGAGGGACTAGGGCAGCTTCTGCTATCTTTTATTCCATTTTTAGTCAAGATTCCATGCTCCTACAGTTGAACCAATAAGGAGATGCAGCTGGTGAAATGGATCAAAGAAGAACGGAAGGCCTCCTTTCCAAGCTCTGCTCCGATCCGATCTACCACGGCTCCTTTTATACTAATAAAAGAGGGCTTAACGGCGCCTAGCCTATGGAGTGTCAACCCGATCCTAATCCTAAATCCTAGGGGTTGACCAGTTCTTCTCTTTTAACTAAGACCCTTTTATTGAAAGAAAAGTGCGTCAGAAGGAGCTCCGGAGCCTGAGGTTTTATCGACTTCTTTATTCTATTGTGGCAGAGAGTTTTAGAAGATTCTCCATCTTAGCAAAGATTGTCCTCATTATCCAGGACAGCTTAACCAAGGAGTTCTGTGTAGGAGCATACCTGTGTAAGGCGGAGAACTGTTGTTCATTGGAGCGCCGGAGTGCGGGGGTTGTTAACCGAAGCTTGGGTGATCGCCTTCGCTGCCTTGTTGGTGATCATATTGCTAACTGGTACCAAGTCCTTCCTATGGCGGAATTCGCTTATAATAGTTCAGTAAGTCGAACTACAGGTCGCAGCCCCTGTTCCCTTTCCAGATTTTGACCTCTTTCTGAAGGAAGAAGGGACAGCCCTAACACTTTCCTTCAGATGGAGGAACAACATACTTATATCGAGAAGGCAGACCAAATTTCATATTTATGGGGCTTTTTTATCTCCCTCATTCTCATGAGACAGAGACGGCATAGGGGTGAGACGCACGCCCATCCCCACCCAAACTCAAATTTCATAGGTACTTTCATTCCCTTATGAATCTGAATAATATGATAAAGTTAAAAAAATTCCTTATTTTTATAAAAAAGCGTATAAAACAACAGCAGCGACAAAATACCAAAAGAATGGATGGCCTACTAATAAGAAAATAAAAAAAACCTTTCAAGGATTCAATTGGGAAGTTATCTCTACCTTTCAGCAACTGAACGGGAAGTGGTTTAGGAAAGGACTTTAGAATCGGATGCGCTCGCCCAGCGAGAAAGGCCCTGACCCTGCCAACCAAGTCAAAATCAAAAAGACAGCAAAGAAAGCGACTGCCGCGCCAGAAAGCGGGGAAGAACTTAAGGCATTGAAATCAAAAGACGTGAACCGAGAGCGGTGGGCAGGCACAGTTAAAGAGCTAGGGTGGGCCCCTTTTACAAACCTTTGTATCAAGAGGTAGGAAATTTTTACATCTCCATTATCCTTCCTAAACTAAAAGGATTGAGGCTTCGCTTTTTTGTTGTAGGCTCTAGCTATTCTCATCTTCTGAACCCTTATTAGACGATCCAAGGCCAGGTGCGTAGCCTTCAGCTAGCTCTTTTTCTATATCTATGGTCGATAATCGATCGAAATCTGTGTCGTGTCGTCGAAGATCTCGGTGGGGGCTTAGCTTACAACAAGAACTGGTTGGCTTTTTCTTTTGCCTACTTCAAACTTTCATGATGGATTGGCTTAGCTTAACGATAGAACTCCAACCCCCTTATCCAACTACAACTCTTCAACTGCCAAAGAAAAAATGTATTTCTTTATCCTACTGAAAAGAAAGAATTATATTAGCAATATTAGCAATGGCTGGATCAACGCTCGCATGGACTCATTAAAAAAAAAGACTATTCCAGATGATGTTGCAGTCTTATTTTCACTTAACTAACTGTACACTTTTTTACTTTATTGGAAAATAAACACCGTAGGCTGTTTGACTCAAAGGGCTTTCGTGGTTATGCGCCCTGCCCCATTAGACCATTTAAGTGAAGGAAGGACCTTGAGCGCGCTTTTTCTTTTTTCTTTCTTATAGCTTTCTGTCCTAGCTGCCAGGCGGAAGGGAGTCCTCTGTGTATCTAGTATAGTAGACGACCATATCAATTCAATTAGATGTAGGTGCCATTCAAAACTCAAATCCAATTTCCTATAGAAAGAAAAAGTTCGTTTCAATCGAATGCGTAAAACTCATCATAAAGGCGGTGATCACTAATGCTTTGAGTTTGAGTTGGCTTCCGAGGTGTCCGGTGAAGAAGATGATACCGAATCCTCAAGGCATCCCTACTCCGCGGTGCGGCTAGTCACTATTGGCCAACTCCATCCGGTCGAGCTACCACGCTGATCCCATTCATTGCTTTAAAAAGGGGTGAAAGGCTAGTTAAAGGTCTTTTCGATAAATATAAATGACGTCGTATCTCCGGTCGAGCGGAACCAAGGCTCCTGGCCGATTAAAATAATAAATATATATGACCTATAAGATAAGGTGAGACCTCATGCTTGTAGCTTGCTGCTCGCTACTAATAAAGAAATGGCGTGATAGAAGATAAAATTTTCCCAGTATCAACCCTTTCTTCCAGATGAGATGGGCGGGTTCAGTCTGATTTTAAAATGCCGTTGACTTCGACCTTTAGCGATTCGCCCCTGAACCTAGAAAAAAACCCTATGATGCCTTCAATTTCAGAAAAGAAGTTTTCTTAGACTACGGCTTAGAGAATCCCGATCATGGTCTTACCAACCTGAAACAATTTCATCAAATTCTAAGAGATGACCTCTCTTTCTTAGACGAGGCGCCTTCAGAGTATAAGTACAAGTATAATGTACTTAGCTCAAATATAGGCGCTCTTCTGAAAGATAAACGGATAGCCTATGAGACCTGCCAATGATACGAAGAGCTTTGCTACCCCGGCTCAGAGAAAGGTCTACTTGCTTGCCAAAGAAGCTTCGGTTTTTGGGTGGGGGTCTTTGTTGAGAATTCGTAAGTAACTGAGTGAGTGCTTGAAGGACTTGGCCTGGAAGAATCAAATGAAATACGAACAACCGCGCTGGTCGTAATAGATCGACTTTCATGCTCCAGCGTGAAAGTTCCATTTCAGGGAAGGACGACGTACTATGATACTTTCTGTTTTGTCGAGCCTTGCTTTGGTCTCTGCTTTGATGGTTGTACGTGCTAAAAATCCGGTACATTCCGTTTCGTTTTCCATCCCAGTCTTTCGCAACACTTCAGGTTTACTTCTTTTGTTAGGTCTCGACTTTTTCGCTATGATCTTCCCAGTAGTTTATATAGGAGCTATAGCCGTTTCATTCCTATTCGTTGTTATGATGTTCCATATTCAAATAGCGGAGATTCACGAAGAAGTATTGCGCTATTTACCAGTGAGTGGTATTATTGGACTGATCTTTTGGTGGGAAATGTTCTTTATTTTAGATAATGAAAGCATTCCATTACTACCAACCCAAAGAAATACGACCTCTCTGAGATATATGGTTTATGCCGGAAAGGTACAAAGTTGGACTAATTTGGAAACATTGGGCAATTTACTTTATACTTACTATTCCGTCTGGTTTTTGATTCCTAGTCTGATTTTATTAGTAGCCATGATTGGGGCTATAGTACTGACTATGCATAGGACTACTAAGGTGAAAAGACAGGATGTATTCCGACGAAATGCTATTGATTTTAGGAGGACTATAATGAGGAGGACGACAGACCCACTCACGATCGACTAAACGGAGAAGTCGCGCCGAAAGGAGCATATTGGTTCGAATCCAATTCGTGAGAAGAGTCCAGGCGAGAGACTATAACAGTCAAAAGGCCTTCGGCTAAAATACAATACAAATAGTCATAGAGCTCGTTGTTTCACTCATAAAAGATGGTGGATAAGCAGTCGGTACGGGAGAGCAGCTACAGTTATTTTAGCGGGCAAATTCCCCCACTAGGTGTGGGCGAATGCCGCGCCTTACCATCCTGGCCATTCTGACTTACCATATCCATGTCATTACCTGGGACACCATCTCCCCTTTTCTTTTTATGTGCAGCCTTTCTTTTGAGTTGCATCTAGTTCAGTAGGTGCCCTGATAGTCGTTCAAGTCAAGCTGCTTCCTTCTCTCCTTGCAGTCGAGCCTATTACTAACCTTGTTCATCCTTAGAATGCAAGGGTTTACTCTTCAGTCTTCGGCAGGAGGATAAGTGGATTCCCTTCCAAAGAACAAGGAATCCTTGATGCTTCTCAAATGTCTTGAAGAATGCTCTCCTTGATGTGAGGTAAATGTGAGGGAAAGAAAGAAGTTCAGGGGTAAGTCAGTTCGCAGTGAAACTCCGAGAGGAGAGTCTTCATTCCACTCCGATCCTAGTTAGCCGAGTAGCTTGAAAGCAATCTACATTTAGTGAATAGCTATCTTAGTTCTCCCCAATACTGATTAGTTGGTCGAGCACCCTGTCCCCTATTCCTTCGATCGAAACTGGCAACTTAACGTCTTCCCCCCTCCCTGGGGTATCCCCTCTCCGTCTTAGTTTGTAGAGTCATCTTCCCTCCCATACTTGAGTAAGTACCTCAAAAACCTTTAAGTAAAGCCTTGGGAACTATATCTTATGTTTTTGATCCTTCCTCTGTTGAGCTAGGAACCTACCCACTTTGTAAAGCTTCTCTCTGTTATTAAACCCGCTCCCAATTTTTTTGAGCGAGCAAACTCGTTTCCGAAGCCAATATTCGATCTTTCCTCACTAGTTATAAAATGCCCTGGCTACTCGTTATGAGTTACCCAGTCTTACCCTACTATCCGTCTAGTCTTTCCAGGACTGGTTAAAAGCAAGAAGCCCTCTTTCTTCTGTCGTAGTCGATCGAGGTGATTATATCTCAGGTGATTCCCCGGTTGAGGGTTACCCCATTTTTGATTCCGAACTAGAGTCTGATTCTCTTTCTGATGTTGGAACCCCCTCTGCTGCTTAGCCGAGCTTCTTTCTTTGAAGCTTTTAGCCGAGCACCCTTCCTTGGCTCATCCACATTGGAATATCATACTTTCCAGCTTCTAAATAGCCATTTACTTTAGACTAGCTTTACATTACGAAATACCACTCGGGGAGTTCGAGGGAAGACCCCAGAACCCGATCTACAGCCGAATAGCAAGTCGTACGTAAGCATACAAACTTCGAGCAGAACTCAAAGCGATCATAGCGCTGATTCCCTTACCTACATAGCCATTCTTGCAGATCCGGGCGTTGCGTGCTTGTTTTGCAAGATTTAGCTTTCAGTTCGTAGAGTGGATCAAAGATGTGTTCAGCTTGATTCGTTGGTGCAGTCACTTCGTCATCTTATGATTTGAAACTCGATTCCGCCTACACAAACAACGTAGTTGTTGCTTGGTGAGTCCCTTCATTTGCTTTGTGTGCTCCTTCGGCTTTATAGTAGCAAGATCTGGCTTTTGGTTTGAAGATTGAATCAGTGGTCAGCCTGTGCTTGAACGACGGCATTCCAAGAAGCAACTTCCTATGGTATGGGATGGCCCCCTATTGATTCTGCTTCTTTAGTTCAATTCTTTAAATTCCTTTTCACTGGGAACAACTCCTGGTTCATTAGTTCAAGCGGAATCCAATACCTGTAGTGCCTCACTTTACTGAAAGCAGGAAGCATCCATTTCTTTGACATCTGAGGCATTAGGTTCCTTTTTTAGCCTGTGCCGGTGTCGAATAGACGGAATTAGTGGAAGTATGGCATCGGTTGTTCTCGAATCCGCAATCGAAAGGGCAGGAACATCTAGACTAGCCAGGGAAATCCCATCATGGGGGGAAGCGCAACTGTGCAACAATCCCTACTTCCGCGTCCAGCAAAATAGGCTCTGTAGGGCCATTCTACTAAAAATATCCCGCTTAGAAAACCGGTCTGGTACTGGTACTAGAGCTATAGGCTTCAAAGCTATAACAATGGAGGTTGGGAATGACTATTTGTTACTCACCTTGGAGTATGCTGACCGAAGGCAAAGGTGCACTGCCTGCTATTCTCTTTCTTTTCGTCTTCATCCGCAAAAGCATAGAAAGCCGGGAGGGGGTTTGGTGCTTCGTCAGGTAAGCTACTCGGGTTCATTGTCAGCAGAAGATAAATCGAAGTCGACCTGCAAAAGCCAAAGCAATTATCGGCATGCCGGTACCAAAGACAGAGAAAGAAATTTGTAGCAGGCTACAATACATCAGCAGGTTCATTGCCCAGCTCACACCCATCTGTGAGCCGATCTTTAAACTGCTCAGAAAGAATACCCCCCTTTCAGAAAAGATAGACACAAGGAAGACCAATCCACCATTCTAAAGGTAATTGAGAGGAACCAGGTGGCTTAGACGCTACCACCCATAATCGTTCCCAGCGTGATGATCGTCGAGAAGAGTATAGGCGCGATCGTACTCTAAAACCAGCACCAGCTAACCGAAACAAAATATTCGGGTTGCGGATCTTAAAAAGCATAGCTGGGTAAGGCCTAGGAATGATCGAATTGTCAACAAAGCTTTCATCTCTCTTCCAAACGATCTCCTCTCCTTAGCTTAGCGACTAATCGAGTAAACTCCCTTTTTTGTGTGTGAAATAGGATCATCATCTTTCTTTAGTTTTCTATTGTAAGCCCATCCGCTGGGAGAGGAATAATACCAATTGAGAGAAAGATTCCTAACATCAAATCTAAACCAACAGCCGTTAGCACAGAACCACCAGCTGGGATCTTTATAGACGATAATGGGGGAACATTGGCTAAGGCGGATTCTATCTCAGATGAGAGGTCGTGAGTCTCAACGAATCCCATTCTCTTGAATGAAGAATTACAACGATCCATGTTCAGAAAGGTGTTATAATCATCTATAGACCTTAACATGCTAGCTGGAGCCACGTGTTCAAGACCAGGCGTAAACGTATACCAAATTGTAACACCTACGCCTAAGCAGACAAGAATTCTGAAATGACCATACATACCTTTGTGATAAGTGAATATCTCCAACAACGATCTTGTTGAAAATTGATTGTTCGATATGCTACGCAAACCTAGACCAGAATTGCTATATGGTAACAAGGAGTCCCTTGATAAGGGGCATCTATAAGATGATTGACCTAGAGATTGAAACAATTACGTCAAAGACGACAATGATTTTGGTAACCTCAATTCTTCTAGAATGAATGAATCTCGATGGAGAGGAAAAAAGCGATATGTTATACCCAGTTTGTTCAACCTATCATCTAGCAAACCCGGTCTTCCCACTAAGGGGCTTTGGACTTCCTTCTTTATTGGCATCATATGTGGAGAGCTTTTAATGCTAGTCATAAGACTACTAAACATACTGGTGCTACCATAGAAAGAGGGGGGTAGTACGTTATATAACAATGGTGATTTCATCATATTGGTTCTATCAACATACGAGACCTTATTCGTTTTTCCATCACTTTCACTACCCGGTAAAGACACATTTTTGTACACTGAAAACACTTTAATGTTTTATAAGGCATGTTGAACTACACACTTTTTCATGATTACATTTGTTTTACTAGAACGCCGGATCTTGCCAAACTCTGTCATGCCCGTCCTCCTTTGAGTTTATAAAACCAATATCCCCTTCTGTTTTTCCGTCTTCTTCTCTGCCTTCAAGTCCCAGAGCTGATGAAATAGCTGTTCTGTCTTCTTTCTTTCTTTTACCACCAGCAGCGGATAGGAGTACTCCAGCACTACCACAGCTTAGTGATTCAACCACGGCTGATATTTACTCAACTGCGGTTACACCAAGAACTCCTATTGCATCAAGAGCTGATTCAATTGCAGCACTTACTGTAACAAGAAGAGCGTGAACTCATTCTCAAGCACTTGCAGCGGCAATGTAGTATTCTCTTCTAGCAGCGCTTCCTGATTCAATTGCTTGATTCACTGGGCTGGGCTAAACCTTCGACACCGGCACTGGATTCGCACAAAGATAAAGACAAGACCGTCTAAGGCGCAAAGCCCTTCTTGTCCAATCCTAACCCCCCCTCACAGCTGCCTATTCTGTAACAAGAGCATTCGATGCATTTTCCTTATTAGAATTAGAAAGAAATTCTGTAATTTCCTTGCAGAAAGAGTCTATTGAAGGTTAGCCCTCTAACTCGGCTAGTGACACATCAGACCTCTTTCTTTTTTAGAAAGGCCTTGATTTAAGCATCTTCACAAGAGTGACAGGGGTACCAGTAAGTGACTCTATTTTTTTTTACCGATTGATGGTATCTATCTCATATCCCTTTCTTGCGCAAAGAGCTTATTCGAGCGCAGCGGAGTAATGAAAAAGAATAGCCACTTCCTTATCTACGCTATTTATTTAGTTTCCTCCCCTCTTCTCTGTTGAGTTCATCTCGTAAAGGGGGCTACAGTTCAATAGTATGGGCATTTATCCTTATAACTTCTAAGAGGGAGGGCGTATTAAAGCCATCGAATAGGGGCTGCCGTAGTTGCTCCCACAAGGATTGATAAGTTGCATCAATCCGGCCTTCTGCGGAGATAAAAGGAAGAATCTATTTCTTTCAAATATTCTCTTTATTTCCATCTCAAGCTCGGTCATTGGCTATTCTCCTCCTTTAATTGCGCAAGCTCAAATGCTTGCATGAAGGTGGTGGGCCTAAGCAGCAGTACTCCTCCCCAACTCTCGTCCTTCAGGCCGACAATTTAAAACTCCACCAAAAAGTCTTCGGGTAGACTTGGGATTTTATTAGAGAACGTTCAAACTTTGTTTGGAAGTCAGAAATGGTTTACGTTTGTCGTAGCCAATCCTGTTGGCGCTTTGAACTGAAGGATGAACGAATGCTCTCATCTTCGGCTGACTCTCGTTTAGAGGAAATTTGCCCCCTACCCACTTCTTTAGGCTCCGCACCTTTACTTTCACTTTAATGGGCTCTACTTTGCAAATGAGATTCATGAAAGCCCGTTGCGACCACCTTTCGAGGAAAGGCGGGGCACACATCGCTTTCTTCTTCAATCTCTCATCTGGATAGAGGCCTATTCCTCGCCAGGACTGGACAATTTTATTCTTTTTAGGGGTTAGGGGGCAGTCAATAGAGAGTCAGCAAAATGCGCAGGTAGGCCCTTTTGACCCTTCAATTCTTTAGGAGGAAAGCGAGTTAGCTGGTACGGGCGGACCCAGAAAGAAGAGAGGAGGGTTCACCACCAAGGATCGGAAAAGATAAAAAGAGTATGAATCCGTCGGGTTAGTTTCTTGATCCCGTACCGCAGGCTTCTTCAGGCGATGAGGCAAGATCTAATTGTCCGGCGTCACTCTATAAAATGAGCATCGGCAAAGAGTGGAGGCTGGCTGGCATTTCAAGCTGCCTTTTTTTTAGCCTTTCCTTGCAATGAACCGAAAGGTGAGAGTAAGGGCTCGGTCTCAAGGTTCAAAGTCACTAGTCAGTCCAACTGCACGAGTGAAGGGCGAAAGTCAAGATTACGTGCAACCAGGTGTAACGTGTCAAAGGCCGCCGAGTCGTCGGAAAGGGGAATAGGTTGTTTTGCGCATCCAACAGCAGAGAAGGGTTGAGTTGCGTAATAGCAGATTCGTAGGTAAATAAATCGTTGGATTTGAAATTGCCTTAGGCGGATAGGAATTGAGACTTTCAACGGTCCGCTCTTCTCTCCTCGTGATCGAAGCTGACCCCAGAAGTGGGGTATTCCTTCTTAAGAGGACACTAAACCTCCCGATCTTGCCAGCCGGGGGCTCAGTCTTTCAAGATTGAATCTTTCCCCTTCCGGTCCCAGGGAATCGCTCTTATAGTAGGAGGTTGACTATGTCCCCAACTTCTCTTTATTAATAAACTCGGTTGTTCGAATTCTAAGAAATAGATTGTACCCTAAGCGCTGATCCCAAAGAAAGCAGTTAGCTCTTCCTGCATCCATGCATAAAGAATTAGTAAGTAGGGTCTTCTCTCAGCACGCCATTCCTACGCCTATGGCTAATAGAATAGAGTCGAAATTGCTTTGATGGTTGAAGCCGACTAGGCCCTAGCGTCACTATAGCCTACTTTATTCCATTCCCCCTTCTTGCCTCTCTATGATTGAGCAGCTTTGCAAGCTCCCTCTCGATTGCAAACTCATGATTCCAAGAAAGAAAGCAGATGTTCTCTCGCTAAGTGAGTTTTGTGTTATAGTCTATGTTCTCGTTAATGTTTTAGCTGAGTTCTGCGCTCTTTTGATGGTAGCCTATCTCAGAGAGCCCTATCTCGACCTGTGGAAGGAGGTGACTATTGTTACAAGTACTTACATTCCGATCCCTGATCTATAGCTATGGCTTTGTTCGATTTATTATGGCATTTGAACAAAAGTCTCCCCGAAGCAGAACTTGAAAATAGAGGTGATCCGGTGCGTGCAATCAATCCCGTTCTTATTACAACCTACTCCTGTTTTTATTCATTACTTGCTTTCAGTAAAGGGAGAGCGCCTCACGTCGAAGAAAGAAAGCGTCGAGGAGTTGAGGTGATCATAATTTCAGTTGCAATGAAAGCAATGAAAACGAATTTACTTCAAATATCGTATACAGGATGTTCTATAAGAAATTATTCGTCTTTCATAGTGAAGTCGGATTGTGAATTGAGGAAGCAGCGCCCAGTAGTGCCCAGCTGTAATGAACCTAAATGGTTCAGCTCGGGTCGGTAACCGTATGCCTAAGATTCTATCTGACTCCACTTTTAATTCTTGACGATATCGAACTGGAACAACCTGTTCTTCCTGAAGACCCTGATTCAAGGCCAAAGGATTTCCCGCCGCTACCATATAGTATTCATCTTTACCTGGTGATAAATAAAGCATCCGTGCCCCTTTTGATCTCTCAGAAATCTCATAAAACGGGCTTTCTAGAGATCCCCAACGACCAATCTTCGCATGAATTGCTAAGGATGCTATAAATTCATTGAATTGGCTTTCCAGCGTTTCCATTTTTTATTCCCAACCATTTTTTGGTTGTATTATAGATTCGCCAATGAGTCGCTCCCTTTGCTCGGTCCAAAAAGGATCCGGATCCAATTCCGACATACGTTTTGAATTCTTCCTGTTTTCACAGCAATTCTTTGCTGTATGCTTTCTGGGGGGAATACATCATCATATTGCCGAAATAAGCGAAAAAGTCTTTTGTTGTTCGGGGGATGGTCCCTCGTTTCACAGGCGCCGCATGGAGGGGAGAACGAATGGCTCAGGAATCGGCCGGTTCCGAGTAGACTCGTGGAGCCGCAGTTTGGATTCTCGTAGAATAAGAGGAGCTGTATGAGGAAATGACTTCACTTAAAAGACAAATGCCGCCGCTGCGAGGCGAGGGAGCAACTTGTCTGGTCTTGCGGTGCACTCATTCCCGTTACGAGAATGAAATGGCGCCCCAGCTTGACTCGAGACCAAGACTCCTCACAACTCGCACCAATAGCGGCACTGCGCGGTCGGAGATTGATAGCCCCCCCTAGCCGCCTACCTACTCGCTCGTGTTCGTAGCTCGATCGGAGGTCAAGACTTTGGTCCGGCGGAAAAACAGGCGTCGTCCGTATCAAGTGATACGTGAATTGCTCAGTAGTGCTTCGCCACTACCGTAGCTGGCGGAAATAGCTTAATGGTAGAGCATAGCCTTGCCAAGGCTGAGGTTGAGGGTTCAAGTCCCTTCTTCCGCTCCCGGCTTCGTCGTTTAGTGGTAACGAGTGGAGTGCATAAGCCCCTTTAGAGAGAGGGGCGAGCAGCAAGCAGCCCCTTGTATTGTATAGGGTTCCAAACCTATCTTACTAATAACATAGAAAGGGGCAAGCCAAAACCTACTCCTAACAAGCTGCCGGCTTTTCATCAGCCGTTGCGCGCTTCTGTTTTTCAGCAGGCTTCTTCAAATATCCCATAAATGAAATAAATGAAGAAGTAGGGGCTATAACTTCTAAGTGTAAGTAGCTAGCAGCTAGCGCGCTAGCGTTTTCCCTTACTAGTAACTAGTAAAGGGGCTGCTAGTTGTAGCGCGCAGTGTACTGGTGAATAGGAAAGGCGAATTTAGATGACTAATGTCGGATGGAGGTTGAGGATAGAACATGTTCGGTGCCTCGCCCTTGTCTCCTTCGCCGGAGACTGCAAATGATGGGAATCCTATCGATAAAGAAGAGGCATAAGCATCGCCTCTCGACCCAATCCGTCTTCCCTGCCTCCCCAACACACTCTGGATACGAAAGAAACCTCCCGCCATAGAGAAGAGATCTAAAGCCTGGGTCCCCTCGATCACCCCCCCTTGAAGGTCGAGAGAGACGAACCCGCACCACATTTTAGAACCTTCGAACCGAAACCCCCAACTAGAGATGGAATTCAAGAACCTAAACAACTCAGTTGAGAGCTCCGCGACTGGTTCAAGGGAAGGTCCACCAATGATTGATAGGCCCCCCTATCCGTCTCTTGTCATTCCACTAATCCGTTGTTACTGATTCATTCAAGGCGTAGACTCCCCATTTCTTTGTCTTATTTTATTAGCGCAGGTGTTCGTCAACGATGAAAGCCGCTGAACTTAAGACTCGAGTTGAGAAAGAGGGCTAGGCCACCGGGAGGGCTTTCAGGGACTGGGGAGGGTGGATTCTAGAGCTAGGGAGGGGCAAATCGAAGGGTTTTCCATTGGGATTGGGCATGGACGAGCCTCGACTGGGCCAGCATTGATGAAAAAAAAGGAAAAAGGGGGCTTGTAAATAAGTCTTGGGCTCTCCATCTCTAGGAAGATTGTGTCCAGGATCTGGTAATCTAAGCCTTGCTTCTTCTGGTCGGCTCGTATTAGCCTGTGCTTTATTACAGGTAGTCATTCCCCCGTTCCTTTAGTCTTTTCAACGGTACTTGAATCTTAAGTCGCGGTCATGTCTCGCCCCCCCAGTATAGTGACCGGTTCTATCTTTTTCCCGAATTTCATCAGTTCCAGGCTCAAGTGCCTGTTCATCCATCTTCATTCCAAAGGCGAACATCCCCATTGAGTGACTGTAACTGCTATGGTTTACAGTCAATAGTTCTTAACCAACCCTTTCTTATTATGTCTTTCTTTCTGAAGGGCTTGCGGTTCATTACACCAAAGGCTTCAGTGAACTATTGAAGCTATCGAGAGAGTACCAAACGCTGACGGTGACGAAGGTTACCTACTTTCGGTGGACGCGGAGCCGCGTAGCATTGCAAGTAAATAGAGCAGAGAGCTTACCCTTTGTTTCTATTAGAGTCGCGAGCTTGTTGTAGTCGGTCCTAAAGGGAGAACCTTGCTGCTTACTTGCTATATCCTCGCGCCCTTTTGCACGGCTCGGCTTCTTCTTCGAGCCCTGCTTCTCCCTTCCCCCTCTCCCCGTTCTGCCGTCCAAAACAGGCCGTATGGAGTATAGCCAAGTGGTAAGGCATCGGTTTTTGGTACCGGCATGCAAAGGTTCGAATCCTTTTACTCCAGATTATGAACACCCGATCGGATCTGTCAAGAACGAGCTGACGACTACAGGGGAAGCGGCTGACTGCATTATCTGACTTTAATCACCAGAGCTTCAGATTTTTCATCCTGCATGAACAAATGTATCAATAGACGACAACAATGTGCGTCTGTCTGTATGTGTTAATTTAGTAGCCCGTGTTATGTAACTAGGGTCTGATAATTAAGTTATTGCATATATACGAACTTACTCCCCAAGAACTTAAACTATAAAAGATATACCGATAAGTGATTCAAGATAAGTTTCAGTTCTATCAATAACATGAGTGCGTAAAACCAAAGTATGGTCTGTTGGGAAAGCCAAACAAGAGTTCTGGAGTACAGCTTATGTTCTCTCTCCTAGGACAGTGGAAGACTCGTAAAAGCTTAGACTTCTTTGAATCGAGTTGAACCTTGCCTTGAGAACTCTGGACAAGTGAACCTTTCTCTATGTCAGAAATTCATTTGATAAAGCAAATAGAAAAGATGTTAATTGTTTCTTTTGTCTATGGTGTTGGACGGTGAGTCCCTATTGACTAGTATGTGAATTGTTAAGTAGTGACTGGTAATTGTGGGCTTGGTTGCAAGTAATTATCAATGTGTCGTTTCATTGTCAGTCAAGAGCTTGTCTGGAAGTGAGATAACAAGTTTTATCGTCCAAGGTATTGCCTAGATGCCAGGTGTTTACCTATATTGTTAGATGAACATTTAACTAAATCCATAAGCATCATGCACTAAATCTACCATCAACTGGCCTCGTCTTGACCTGTACAATAAGGTTAACATGATACTTTACGTATCGTGGTGATCATTAGCTATATTATGTGATAAAACTGTAGTTAGTAGGATACGAAATATAGATCAAAAGTATACCTCTCCTCATTATCATGCATGGAGACTTGGCTACTGCCTCCAGTGGTTCGGTACATAGGGAAGGGCACTTTGCCATTCTCAATTCTTTTAACATCCTCCACAAGGATTTCATAATGCCTCTTCACTTCATCCGCTGTCTTGTCGCCAACAGCCTTGGCGACATTCTGCCAACGATCAGGTGTGTCCTTATCATACACAGCCAGAGCCCTTTCAAAGGCTTTATTCTGCTTTGCTGTCCAAGAGCCAGTGCCACGTGAAGACATAGCTACCATGCAAATGAAGAATGAGGTGAAAATTTTAAGTCCAAGTAGAATGTTTGGAAGGAAAAAAGAAGAGAACTCTTTGAGTTTGAAGAGTTGATATCTGCAAAGAAGTGACAATTCTTGTTCTTATATAAGCTCCTGGAGTAGAGGATGTGAGATGGGGTCATGCGGCTCATGCCAGTGTGCTTATACAAGTTCTAATGATCTGACTTTCTAAAACACTGTTAACCTGCCCATAATTAATGTATGTGTCTTATAACTATACGATCATTAATCATTAATCTTTTAGATCTGGTAGAAAATCTTGATTTTCTATAAAAGGTAGTAGCTATGAGATAATGACAATAGCATAGAAACTAACTTGTGAATTTACTTCTCTCTTTTTATTATTTAATATAAATACTATGTACCCAAACTTATCAAAATTATCCACATTTGTATAGTTATATTCAATAGGATCACAAACCTAACTCAAATATCAAGAAGTACATATTCTGGTGGTTTAGAGCCCTTGAGGATAAGCCTCCAATGAAAAATCTACTTCATAGAAAAGCTCTCTTATCTGTAAGGTTAGTAGTCAGACTCTCAATCTCTGTTTTCTGAGAACACTATCTTATGTGGGCCGATATCCAGTGACTGTTCAAAGTTTCCCTTTCTTTCCCTTCAGTCTAAGTAAGGAGTTGTTCAACTCTATTCCTTCAATGGATAAAAGCTGTAGGTGCAAAAGCAAGTTCTACTCCCTTTTTTATTTATTAGGTTGTTTCTTATTCTCGGTCCTTAGCCTTCCGGCTTCAGTACCGTTCCAGTGGATGTAGAAGCAAGTAAGCTCAACATTCCTTGTATGATTGAGTTTATTAGGTTCCTTTCTTTCCTGTAAGTTTACTAAGGCTGGTTCTCTTCTAGATTGAATATTGATTTAAACTTGCCTATGGCTTTCTAAAAAGCGTAGTTTAGGTGCTATGAAGGGTTGTATCCGTACCCCCGTAATAAGCACCTTACGAGCGTCCCGAGCCAATGAGGGAGAAAGTCGACGGGTCCCCCTGCATCATCAGATGAGGGACACGCTTTCTCCGCTGACCTAAATATGTTACAGGCTTAAGAAGGGATGGAGCTAACGAGAGGTTTGTAGGCCCCGAGCGACGTACGCTAAGGTAGTCAGCATCTGGGCCGGTCAGTAGAACAACCCTCGTAGTATAGCGATAGACCGATGCTAGAGTTCCTTCTTTTTGTTTCGAGGTACCTTCCTTTTCAGTCTCTCGTTTATTGCCCTTCAGGCTAAGTAAAGAATTTAATCATTCTTTCTCTAAATAAGTTTTTTGCTCTTTCGAGCTTTCGATTCATCTGGTAACTCTTGTACCCAATACAATAGGTCCTAGACATTATTCCATCCAGGGATAAGCCCTGTAGGCATAGAAGCGAAAGATGATAGGAGATAATCTAGTCGTCCTTTGAAGTCTTCTTCCTTGCCCTTCAGGTTCCCTAAGTCATTAGCTGAAGAAGTCCCGTCAATGGATAAGAGCAGGTAAAGCCACGAGCAAGCTTTATCTAAATCTGCTAACTCCTAGCTTTTGTTCCTAGCCATTATTGCCTCCAGGGAAAAGACCTATAGTCACATAAGCGAAAGATTCTTTCCTCTCATCTAGTGGAACGGGGCCAACACCTGTTATTATTCTTGAATGGACTGATTTCGGAGGGAATGCTTCAGAGCTAAGAATAATTTGTAAGGGATCGGGCAGATGAAATACTACTTCTTTCAAGATGCTTCAAGCCGGGTGCTTTTTAGCCACCAACAGCTGGTGTTTCCGTTCCTCTGGTGTGGGATAGTTGTTCCCTAGTCCGGTCCTAGTTGAATAGTTCTCTAGACATCAACTCATGGTACTCCCCGGGCCCCTAACAACAGAACTCCTAGGCTAGCTACAGCAGTTCTGGCATCAGCTTCTAGAGGGAAATCAGGCCTAAAAGAACCTCTTTTTTCATTCGAAAGTGGCATTTAAGCTCCTTTTCGTGGAAGAGATCGGAGATCAGGTCTTATCGATTCATACGATTTTCATACGTCTTTTTAAAAAAATGAATAAGTACCCCTGTTTCCTTTAACACGCTAGTGCCCGGATCTCGTTCTCCTATCTTTGATACTTACTTAACGGTAGCTTTAAAGGACATGTAACGTGCGTAGCTTGTTCCACAATGAAAGGGCAGGTATCCCCTCACCTCCGCTACTCAGGGTTTAAAGTAGCACAATCGGTCCATGAGAGCGAACTAACAACACGAGGGGGTTCGCCTGCTGACCGATAGGTCAGGGGTTTAGCTACTAGCTTGTTTAAGCCAGGGGAGGGTGAAATGCGGAGGATGGACTGGAGGAAGCAAGAGAGGGGAATGTTCCCAGATGCTCGGAGATGCTCTTATATAGGGTGAGGTAGGGACACCAACTCATTACAGCCTTAAGTGCTGTTTCCCTTCACTAAGAGACTAAGAGAAGGAACTCACTTGTTCCATTGTTAGGAGACCCGAGCCAGTCAAGCAAGTAAGGCGAACCACTCATTCGAGCTAGAGCGAATTCCTTCTCATTGCCAATCCGGTGCTGAAACCCTGTTTCAAGTCTCTTGTTATAGATAAAGACAAGTCCTTTCAGTCGCCCTCATACACCTCCCGGCTGTAGCGTATCACCCCGCTTAGCTATTTTTATTTCGCTTAGTCTTCGCTTTCTTCCATAACCTTTGGTCGAGTATTACATACCTCTCCCCGATTGAGCTCTTTAAAAGAAAAAGAGAAATGTCCCCCGGGAATTCAGTCTAAGTCTGAGTCACCTGAGTCTAATTCGGAGTCTGATAATGAGAGGTGTAGAAAGAGAGCAGAAGACTCTACCATCTCGGGAATCTTTCTTCAAGATACTTTCTTTCAAGTCAAGACAAGCAAGGAAGGGTAAATCATAGATAGTAGTTCCACTGGCACCTTTCTTGACCGGCAACAAAGCAAGAAAGAAAGAACAATGGCTACTTGGAGGTGGGGTAGGGAATTGGTCAACTGAAGGGCTTAGATGGCACCTCAAAAGCCCAATTCTCAATAGGAGCTAGAACCACATTCTTTGCCTTCTCTCTTTGAGCCAAGGACAGTACTCTCACTTGCATTCCCATACATTCCGACAAAGTATCTTACTAGCCCAACTAAGAGAAAGCAACGAAACCTTGCTAGTGAGTGTCAGAAGCCTAGCACAACCACTGGATTCACAGATGATAGGGCTAAAGCAGTCAATGAAAGAGAAAATAGTAAGGCTTATGCCGAAAGAACAGTCATTCTGAAAAGGTTACAAAATGATGTGCGCATATTCCTTTCCAAGGATTTCATCCCTGAACAAAGGTAAAGGCGATCAAAGCATTCGAAGTAAAGGTTACGTAGTATCTTGATTGACTGTAAAGGGAAAGAGGTAAAGAAGCCAAGCACTCCGTGTTGAAAGGAAGTTAGCCGAGAAGGTTGTTTACTCGCTCAGTGTTATACGCTGAGGAAATTTACTTGCTTTACTTGCAGAAAGCAGATTACAGATCTCCTGTTCAGGTAGGCAAACGGAAAGAAGCTTACGAAAGCATTCTTGGAAGCGCTCTTAGTTCAGTTCGGTAGAGCGTGAGTCTCCAAAACCTGATGTCGTAGGTTCAAGATGGGTATGAGAGCTCATCATTCCTCTCTGGTAGAACAGAACACGCAAACCGCTACTAATAGTTGAGTCAGGATGTGACCATGAGATCGGGCAGGATCAGCCAAGTCTTAGGGAAACGATCTCCAAGTTAAGTTAAGCAGCTAAGGGTAGGAAAGGGTCGAAGGACATAAGTCAAAGAGGCCCCTAGCCAAAGGTGTCTCGACCAAAGCAAAGGTAGTTTACTTCTATAAGGAGTGTCCCTTTTGAGTATATTTTACTTCTACTATGAAGAGGTGTTCTGTCGGAACTGCTATCTTCGCCTTGTTGTCTGCCTTTACTTAGTATTTCTTTTCTTGACAAGAGAACTGAAATCTTTCCTTCATCGGAAAGGTCACAAACAATTAATCCACTGAGGGACTTTCACGAGAAGGCTGTTTTATTAGCGTTTAATGGCATGTTTATGAGCCTGTTGTAAAAAAAAGAAAAATAAGGGGTGCATAAGATGTTCTAGAAAAAAAGGCAAGTGAGTCTATCGAGTACTGCCTTAAGTAAGCTGGTAGTATGATGGTATACGAATAACTGGCGTTAAAGCACTTGACTCATAGAATCTCTATAACTATCGCTAGTAGCGTACGTAACGAGGCCTTAAAGCACTCGACTAACTCTGCTTTCGGCATCTCTTCTAGGTCAATTCAAGTTTAGTTTGCTACTATGGTAGTTTACTTGCTTGCATCACACATAAGAAAGACACAACTACAGCGTAGCTAAAGCGTTATCTGCCAGGCAATAGATATGCCATTTAGCGACTTTCCAGAATGCAAGCTATAACAATAACGAATGTCTTGCATAGTAGCATATATAAGCTATATAGAGTTGCTAGCTATACTTGTATATAGACTAGATAGCTACTTTACAAGAATAGCTACTTTAGTATATAGCAATATAGGTTCTACTACTCTATAAGCTAACTATATACTCTTACGAGGTATGCTCTCAAAGCGAGTGAGTAACCATTTCTAGGTTACGTAAGAAATGGTATACGAACGATCTATCTCAACTTACAGGAAGAGGCTTCGCCGACTGAGAACACCTAAGAAAGAAGAGCTGTAGCAAGTGAGTATCCCGGTAGTGAGTATAAGGTTAGTATAAGCAGTTAACAACCTAGCAGCTCTGGGTATGACATGAAAGAAACTATTGATCTGAGTGATGATAGCAGCCATGACAGTGAAGAAGGCAATCATGAAGATTCTCCTGGGAGTGACTCTTCAACTAGCACTTCTTATAGCTATGATGGCAACGATAGCAGCAATAAAGGTTCTGAAAGAAACGGGAAAGGTGGCAATGGTAGCTACTATGATAGCACTTTTTCTAGTACAGATGACAAGACTACTAACAGGTCTAAAGAAAGATCTCAGAGCAGAGAAGATGATAGCTCTAGCTCTGGCACTACTTCTTCAACTAGCTCTGACTCTAGCTTTAGTAGTGATGCGCGGGAAAGCAACAATAGCACTTCTGATAACCATTCTGATGATAGCCATAACAAAGGCTACAACAATTCTTCTACTACTAGTACCACAACTAACAGTTCTTCAGGATGGGATGCACTTGTCAAAAAAATGAAAAGAGAATTTGTGAATAAAGAAACGAAGCTAAGTGAAACGAAGCGAAGTGATGATAGCTCTAGCTCTGGGAGTGATGCTACGGATGACAACGAAGTGAAAGAAAGATCTCAGAGTAGCCCTGGCTACGGAGAGGCTAGTGAAGACGGCTACGGAAACGATAGCTCTGGCAATAACCATAACAGCAATAACAATAGCTCTGGCAACATCTATCCAACTCTTCGTTCAGATGGCAACAAAACGAAGCAAAGTGATGACTCTGAAACTAGCACTTCTTATGATAGCTCTTCAACAACTTCAACAGATACGACTACTTCAAAGCCTTTCCCTTATGGTCAAGCTCTTTCCCTACACTTCCAAAAGGAACAAACATAGGGCTAATTGCTCTTACTTGGTATTGGTGATTGGGTCGACGACAGTGTAGAAGATAGGAGAGCCCTTCCCGGAAGATGCTTTCGGCGCTAAAGGAGTTTACGCCTTCCTGTACAGGTTAGTATTAAAAAACGACCAAAGGTCCCATTAAATAGGGTTAGAACCTCAACTAAGTTTTTGTAGTAATTAGCATCTACGGCACTTTGAATACCATCCTGACGACTAAACGTACACAACTCACGTATCGGTGACGTACTCTTTTTTATTGATAAACCAAGCGACTCATACAAGAGTTTAAAACGATCCAAACAAGCTGGTATTTTTAAATCATGCATGATAAAGTTTGAATGACCTGGTTTAAAACGATAACCCAAACCCATAAAGATTTTCTTTGAAGAAATACAATCCAGCAACCCAGGAGATAGAGCCGTAAAAGGGCCATGTGTTGCTTTCATTATATCCCTTATGCGTGCAGGTGCTTGTATATTATTCATATAATCACAGATTTTAGACATGTGTGAACTAATTACACTACGAGGATAATGATGTATATGTATATGTTTAGTTAGACTACTAGTAAGGCTACGAGGAATCTCTTTGGGGCAGATAGCTCACAGCGCTCATCAGACAAAAATAAAGACCACCAAAAGTATGACAACACCAGAAATCACGGCTTTTGTCCTTTTGGGCTTAGGCCTAACCGCCGCCACGGCGTTTCAAACCTTAGCGAGGCTTAACTTTCCGCAGCTTACCGCCCTCCTACCTTCCCTTTTAGCTTCGTATACTCCACTCGTTCCTTTTGAGAAGTCTTTTTATAGTGGCAGTGAATGAGAACATGAGTTGGGCTGCTGCTCGCAATTGGGATTCACGAGATCCTGTTAGTACATGTGATTAACCAATTGAGAGATGGACACAACCCAAGGAAAGGAGGATCGTCTTAGCAGAGACTATCGATGGATTGGATGCCTTAGCCGCAGTCCATGCTCCCAAGAGAATAGGTAGCCCCCTACTTCTGCATATGTGGATCTGTGAACACTTTCGGATTCTCCCTTAATGAGAAAACCTATCTCCCAAGGATGTACATGGAGCGTTATCCGAGCTTATAATGATGAGGCTGAATGGTGGGTGCGTCTGCTTCGGACCTAGGACGGATCCTATCCCCGGGTATGCCCGTGGTTGAGACCATCTGGTCCTTATGTTCTTGGTAACTTTTCTCTCATACGTTTTTTATTTGACTTCGCCGCACTACCTTTGTAGACTCGAGTTCTGAGGCAATTTCACTATGAGCAAGCTATTTCGAAGCTTGAAAGAGAAAGGTGGATAAGAGCTCAACATGCGTCTCATAGACAACGTGGAGAAAGAGTGGAAGTATCGCAGGCAGCGGGGGCCTTTCGTTTGCAACTGACCGATGACTTCACCCCAGCTCCTGAGTATGTAACCTGGCTAATAAAACGCGTGGAGACCAACATTCCAAAAAGGGAGGCAGCAGGGGGAATAAAGAAGAGGTGGAAGCCAGGATGAATAGGCAATTACTCCTTTCTTTATTCTTTAAAGGCTTTAAAGGAAAGATTTGCAGTAGAGGAAGTCAGGTTTGCTGCAGAGGAAAAGTATGAAGGCGTTGCTGCCCTTCTCTTTCTTTATTATTAATCTAGGTAAGGGAATTCATTCCTGATGTTTGAGAGGGGGGGGTCGGTCGGCCTAGTTCGGTTGAGCAGAAAGGCAGGGTAAGGAGCTAGTCACTGCTTGAGCTCTTTCGTTTTTGTCCCTGGGTTGGGAATGCCCTATACTCTTTCTATAGGAGGTAAGATAGGCCACACACCAATGGGTAGGAGTCATTGTTCTTCTGGTGAGTTTCGGTAGTTCTTCTTTTCCTTTCCTTGTATCGATCGGGAAGAATAGATGCAATCCGGGGCAAAAGGGCTTCACCCGCTCGGAAGATCGTTACCAAACGGAATAACTGCTTAAGGCCGTTTACTGAACACTTCTTTCTTATAGTCTTCTTCGTTTCCATTCCGACCTCGATATGCAGCTTAGATCAAATGTTAGCCTATCCATAGTACCCAGAGATCTAAATAGACCCGATGCATAGAGGTTACGGAGTCAACTTGCTTAGTGTCCTACACTCCTTCTCTATATAAGATCCATAGCTTGAACAAGACCGAGCACTGTGAGAGAGGTGAGAAGTTTCTTATTTTTATTTTGATTGACCTAAGATAGAGAACCTGTAGGCACTAGTTAGACTGCCTATACAACCTTCTCTTATCTATGGAATTTACCTAGAAGAAGAAAGCCGAACGGGAAAGAAGAGTATGAAGCTGGTCATGTCATATAGGATGGATAGGTTGGGAAACTCTCTCTTAGAGACCGTGCTTATAAAGCTTGGTTTTCATTCCGCGACTTTACTTTCCTTGAAAGGGCATTCCTTCCCTGTGGTTTACTGGGTTTTCTTCCTTCTTTTATACTTCAGGAGGAAGAGGTCGCCGGGTTCAACTTCTACTGGTGATGGCGATTCCCTCTTCCGCTTATGCAGCCTTTCCTCCAGTTCGATGTACGCTTTGATTGCCCGATTTAATTCCTCCGTAAGGGCCTCTATCTTTTTTACCAGTGCGACTCTATCGCCGCTGACGAGCCTAGAGATCTGTAATTCTCAGAATTCGACTTGACTTTGATACGGACCCACTAGTTGCTCTATTCGCTGATCGTTCTCCTCAATCAGCGCATCGATGAGCTCGCTTGGATGAAGTGGAGGGCTCTCGTCTTGCACAGGCGGCATAGGTGGCACGGAAGGATGGTTATCTTGAAGAGAAGGATTGGAGTGGTAAGTTGGACCATCATTCGCCGTATGTAAGGCTGGACTGTCGTAATCAAAGTAAGAACCTCCATCTTCCCGCCTTGTAAATCTAAATAGGGGATCATCTTGATCATTTGGTTGAGCAGCACCTCTTGTAGCCATCTCGGCAGCACCTTCTCTAGCAACTTCTTGAGACCAGGAATCTGGACAATCGTATCGGTTCCCAACCGGAACCTGTAGCTGAGCCGGCGCTTTCTCATGTCTCCAAGGCGCTCTTTCTACTAGTTCTAATTGATCTTTCAGTTCACTTCCTCGTTTGAGGAGTGGTGCCACTCTACGATTAGAGTCTGCTATTAGTGCGCTAATTTATCTTTCTTTCTTTTCTATTAGTCGATCGCTGGCGCCCCGATCAGTTAGTCTTTCTATTTCTTCCTCTAGGAAGTCTATTTTCTTCTTATACCGGTCCGCTAGCACGGCCCTTTCTTTCTGGTTATCTTGTGGGAGCCTTTCGATTTCCCGTTTTGCTTTCGCGGGTCCCTATTCACCGTAGGAGTGGCAGTAGCATTCTTCATAGGCTCTTTCTCTCTTTGAGGAGTAGCAGTCAAAGTGGCAGGAGCAGTAGCACTTTCGACTCGTTTATGGGATTGTATACCTTTACTCTTTTCTTTCCCTCGAAATTAGCCTATTTCTTTTAGGGCGAACTGATCGACTTGCATGTGTTAAGCATATAGCATCTCTTCTTTCTTCAAAAGTCAGATAGGACTGTAGGCGAGCTAAGGTTACCGGCTTCGCGGGTATCTAAACACTCTAGGCTAAGCTCTATGGGCCTGTCGCCTTCTAAATCAACTATTTGACTAAGTGAAGATTGAAAGATCCGAACTAGACTTGAATTTATCTTATATATGATATTAAGAGTTTGAAAGACGGGGCTCGGATGTAGTGCTTTCTTCTCTTATGAAAGCCACTAAAGGAAAGGGCCCAAAGGGGGAGTAGGAACGGAACATCGTTACCCGGTAGGTACGTAGGAGTGGAACGGAGTAACTTTACCCTCGACTGTGAAAGGAAAGGTACGGAGTTAGTCGACTGCTAAGGAGAGGAGTCCCATTCTTGCGATAGAATGCTAAATTGAGAAAAAGCATATACACTCAACACGTTAGTGAGTAGTTGCTACCCCCTTCTAGAGTCAAATTAGTAGAATATGTCCGAAAGACTTCCCTTGATGTGTAGATGTAGTCTTTTATTGAACAACCACCATAGGGAGTCTTGCAGAGCCATCAGAACCTGCTTTATCATTACCAGCAGCATCATCATCACTACCACCATCATTTCTTGATCTAGGTTGGATATCTGAGCATTTGTCCTTAGAAACATTCTCCCCCTTTTTGACATCAGCACCAGTAGAACCAGTTGCTATGATGCAGAGAATAGCTTCCAGCTTAGAATCAATAGAATTCATCTTAGCATCCAGTTTGTCCATTTTGTTGTCCAGCTTATCAACTTTGGTCTCCAATTGAGTTTGTCTAGATGATAGAGAATCAACTTGCTTGGCAGACTTGGAAGTAGCCATCAGAACTTCAGCCTCAACATCAGCTCTGGTTTTATTTGCAAGATCCTTGATCTCATCAACATCAGACTTTAGAGATTTGATCATTATAGCTGAACTTTTGAGATGATGAATGTGGTGATTCTAAGCCTTCTAGTTAGTGGAGTCTGTTAGAACCTTCGCGTTAACGCTTGGTCTTTACAAAACCTTCTTTTTATTGCTTGTTCTCAATCGGCGAAGCCTACGCTACTGACGCTTGCCAAGTAAACTTACCTTACCCGGGGGCATAGAATACATATGGTGAGCTACAATAATGATTAAAGAGCCTAACATAGAAAAAAATTCCCTGCCCGTGTCTACTTCTTTCAAACCTAAACGGGCAAGGTAAGCGTATCAAGAGAAAATGAGCAAAGCAAGCCATACCCCGCTGTCGTATCGAATCAAAGGCCAGCCTCCAATCTTGCATACTTTTAAGATAAATTACTTTTTCTTTCCCAAGCTATCGATTGAACTCTTTGCTAGAAGCTCTCTTTCTAGCCAAGTGAGCTCGAACCGGTAGTTCAAGCCCTGCTCTTTCCCAGCCTCCCTTTTATATTATACACTGCCCGCTTTCTTCTCCTGATCCTCCACCAGCTTCGCCCCCCAGCCTTCCAACGGGAAAGACTTCAGTCCATTTCCGTGCTTCCTGTTCCCGCGGCAGACGTATGCTCGGTTGAAGCTGGATTTAGAAAGGGACAAAGGATCAGCAGCGGTGCATATATGATATTTATAGGTATAGGTGGGGTACCTAAGACAGATGCGCCTTGATCTGAACAATGAAATTCATTGCATACAACGAAGTAAGGGGGTGCCAACTTACACAATGAGACTACATGTTTGGCTCCCTTCACCTTTCTAAATTAGAATAGTAAATCCTAAAAGTTGCGCTTCTTTCAAGCGAAAACTCGGATCAAGGGCTATCGACCCGACAGTGCTACGTTGGTCCATTTAGTGGATCCTCCCCCCAAAAACAAGATCATATTGAACAACAACTTCGAGGGAGATGGCATTGGGACATGCTATTACCTATGTATGGCTCTAACCCGGCTAGGATTAATAATGATGAAGTTCCGGAACTATTAGCTCTACTCGAGCTATGCCGTCTCTTGCCTTTGGGCCGCTGCCCCTCTTCCATCGGTTGGAGATGGGGGTTCCCAGTTGTTTTAGTACTTATCATCTATTTGATCTCACCTGCCCGGCATGGCATGCCATCACTCTTCCGTTGTGAACTCCGTTTTCACTCGTTCAGTTGTTAGTTCTTGTCCCCTTTCTGACCAGGAAAGTGAACCTTGCATAAGGATATCCCAGCTCGAAAGACATTTCCTTAAAAAAAGAGAGTTTTTTTGGTTGGAAAATAAGGTATTTCGTTCTCCGGCTATTTACTTTATAATAGCACTTCAAAGGTATAGCAGCTTATGAGGAAAAGCACCTCCATGAGGTCGCGGATTCAGGTCCCTACTACACAGCAGTTATAAACACATAGAGCAACCACGAGCACACAGGATACTAACATGAAATTTTGTGACAAAAAAGAAGGCCATTCTCAGTATTTAGAAACATAGAGCAAAAAGCTGTTTGATAGAAAGAAGGTGGTTTATTCAAATATCTATTTTCTCGGGCTTTTATCAATCTTCTTTTTTCATTAGCAGGAATGCCCGGTAAAATTATACTACGACTCCCCTTTGGTCTTACTATCACTTCTGGCTTTATAATTCGAATGGTTTTGCTGATTCTATTCGGGTTTATTGTGAGGTCTTCCTTCCTTTATATGAATGAGCTGCTTCATGCGGCAGCTCAGTTCTGTCCCACGTTGGGTGGAGGAATGGCAGGGCCAGGAGGTAGCTTACCTGGTCCTTCTGGAGGAGAGCCTATTATCCCTCCTATATTGGCCGAAAGCCAGAGGGATGAGGAGCCTTGGTTGGCGAGACTTATGGAGTTACCTATGCCTACTTCTTCAGAGATAGCGGATATCCCTAGCCCCATTGAGGAAGAGGTTGTACAACCAAATCCTCAACACCCTCAGCCTAATTTACTACCACAACAGCCAGAAGAAGAGGGACGCGATATTTCGGTCGAGTTGAAAAATATTAAAGATTTAAAAAAAGATAATAGTCTTGATAGGGGTTTTAAGGATGCTTTAATAAACAAGGAAAGAATTATAATAGAAATTAAGAAAAAGACGTCTTTCTCTGATGATGAAATCAGAGTCGGAGTAGAAAATGCAATCTACGATATTAATAAAGGGATGGATGTCTATTATAACCATAGGAAAATCAAAATATGGCTCGCTCAATTTCAACACGAACAGTGGTCTACAAGAGCGTCCTTTAAGAAAATACACGAAGAAATCCAAAGATATCGGAATTCCTTTGGTGGCGGAAACGATTAAAGTTTCTTTTCTTAATCTGATGGCCGGTCATAGTTCAGTAAAGATTTTAAGTGGGTTCTATTGGACAAATTTCTCATTTGGTTATGCCATTTTAGGCTTTGCGCTGACAGAGGCTATTGCCTTGTTTGCGTTAATGATGGCTTTTCTGATTTTATTCGTATAACTTGTCCATCGGAGTAGAGGAATGGTTAACTCATCAGACTCATGATCTGAGGATTGTAGGTTCAAATCCTGCCTCCGAGAAGTAAGCTTGTTGAAAGGCAAGCCCGTTCTTGCTTTTATTCGCTGCGTCTGGCAAGGGATTACACGAAAGAAGAGAGTGCGGTCACGTAGCTAGCCCCAATCGAAAGCTTAGGTCGGAAGACTTTAGTGAGTAAATCGGAGACGGATTGAATCGCCTGGCAAAACTAGACCTATAGCTCCTAGTATTTCTCAGAATCACTAGCCGGATGCAGCAACAGAAAGCACATTCCGGCAGGAAACAAAAAGAGTGTAGCGAAAGTTCCGCTAGAAGATAGGTTTCAACTTGTTTTGGTTTAAAGGAATAGCCCCTCATCGACACGGGAAGAGAGCTTTGATCGTAAGGAAGGGTCTCTATTCGTATTCGTTAGGTATAGCTGCAAGTCCCACATCCGCGGCTGGTGAGAGTAATGGAAAACTTTTGTTCTAAATCGGGATAGTTCATGTGTTGCCTTCCGGAGTTTTTATAGCTAGTCTTCTCTCCGTCCCGATTGCCGCTAGTCAGTTAGCTCGCTTCCGGAGAAACTACATTCAACAGGAGAAACTTTTACTTTGAATAGAAGGATCAGTGCCCGTAGCAGTCCTGGAGTTAGGTTATGATGGTCGTGATGAGCTCTACTAGAAAGAAAATCTCTTCTATTCATAGAGGAAGTGCTATCTAAGGGGCTTCTTAAGCCCAGCCCTTTCCATTCCGTAGTCGAACTCGAGGTGAGACTGATCTCGTAGTCAGCTAGTGCGCTTATCAAAGTAAATTTGTCGTGCTTTAGGTTCAGGTACGTTCATTGGGGAGGAATATTGAAATTGTTCAACGGATTTCCCTTCATAAACTTACTTTCTTTTTGCAAAGACCAAAAAAGGGAATGTTTTTTCTTTCTATTGCATCACTTCACTGGACAACTGGAACAAAAGAATAAGACCGACTGTGGGATCTTCCCCGCAGTAGGTGGGTTAGAGGGGCAGCCCCAAAGGCGAGAAGTAAGTAAGACTGGCACACTAGTTTCGGAGCCAAGTCGCATCCCGTGCTTGGGTACGAAAGTGATTCCGATGGCCATTGATTTTAGTGGCACTCTCTTAAAGAGTCAAATCTCTCTCCAAGCAAAAGAGAAAAGCCAGTCACGGCACACATGCTATATGTTAGATTGAATTGAATACCGACACCATGAGAAAAGAGTTGCCCAGAGTTCATCACGTTCAAGCTATCAAGCTAGTCGAAGTTCCAGCTAGTCGAATCCTACTGCCCTTACGGGAGCAGATTCGATAACAGGATTCTTGCAAAGAGAAAGCGCTGGCCTCTAGTCTCGATTTGCTCTTTCTTCCTCTACCGACATATAAAAGAAAACTAGGATCTGAAGTCAAGTCTCCTCCAGTGCTTGGTTCATCAACTAGTTCTATTCAAAGCAAGACATCCAAGGCTAGGAACCAGGGCACTCATCTCTAACAATGCAATGACTTAGGGGGCTCAATCTTTGAAGCTAAAAGCAGCCTTTCTCTACATACGAAAGAACCAGATTTGCGTATGAAACAAGAGCAGCTTCGTCTGTAACAGCTTATTCAACCTCCCGTAAGAGCAATTGGCCTTTGCCTTGAGCCAGTTCCAGTCATGGGAAGACCTTTCCCTGACTCTTTTAATGAAATATATGTTTTACCTGCCTGGGATACCATGAATCGGTAGCGTAGATCTTTCTTTTCCCTGAGAGGGGTTTATTCTGCTAAGACTAGCTGCGTCTTTTTCGCCTAGTGAGTTGTTGCCTAGCCTTGGTCACTGAACTCGGTTACTGAAAGACCTTTCGAGTCGAACTATAGTGGATAAAATAGCTGCTTATTCTTCTTAAACGGATCCCATCTTCTTTCGCTCCTAAATGAAATAAAGAAAAAGGCTTTTCGAATATTTTTTATGTGCAGGACCTTTTAAAGCCTTTGATTACGTGGTCAAGACCCGGTATTAGGGTATGAGATGTGGCAGAAAATAGCCCGAATGGGTGTAGAATCAACTCGCAGAAATGCCCGGTCAAAGAAGGGCTTGCTAGAACTCTGAAGAAAGGCTCTTAGCCAGCTAAGGAAGCTATGCGGTATACCATTCGTATCCCGTCGGGAAGTAAACTTGCTTGAGTACATAGCCAATGGTTCTGCCTTGCCATAAGCATATAAAAAGTCTAGCTATACTAGCATAGTTGCTACTTTGCAATACTAGCTATTGCTTATATAGAATTACGTTCGTATTCCGTCGTACTACCCTCTCCTATACAGTCGAGTGGCTTATTAGCCCCACCCGGGTATTCCTCCCATCCCCAAAAAAAAGATACCATAGGAGGTACGGATTGGATACTATCTAGAGTTGAAGGAGCCAGCATATCTTTAAATCTGTCCTAAAGAGAGTGAGGTGTTGCATTAACTAGTTGAGCACAGGGGGAGTCGCCGCGGCCTTACTTCCATACCAAAAGGTCTCGAAGGATAAAGGAGCCCATGCCTATAGTTCTAATTAGAAGAAAACGGGGCTGTACATCTTGATGTGTGAAGCAAGATCTCCTATTGTGTTTAACCAGTCTGCTTTAGCTCTCAGTGAGGATGGGCTTGATGTAGATCTGCAGGCTTCTGCTATTGATTTCTCAATCCCTGCGGATGTTCTTGAGGCTGATTGCTTCTTTGAAGTATGGAGAGCACCGGGATAGCTTGAAGAAGGGGCGCTAGCTCGATCGTTAGAAGAGGGAGTCGAAGATGGATGGCATACAGGGGGAGCGATAGTGTTATGGTATTTTTTACACATGTTAGTGAGAGGTTAACTTCCACTTCTTTTTCCGTTGGGCGGGGTCAAGCAGCTAGAAATTCACCATTCGCGGGTGGAGGCGAAGACCAGATGTTCATTAAACGACTTTGGCCTTGTGGTTGTTATCGGTACTGTCCCGCTCATACTTAATTATAGTAGATGTTCCGTCTATCTACGTCTCTACGGGCAAGTTCATGAATTCATGGCAATCGAGTACTACCTTCTTATTCCCACTAAACGAATCCCCGTGTTTGAGTAGAAGTGCCTTCCTATCTTAGCCCTCTAGCCTTCCATCTCCACTTTCATTTTCGCGGGATTTTAGGCTGCAAGTCCATTTCCGCTCGTAGATGGGATTTAAAATCGGACAAGTTTGCGTTTTCCCGCGATTTTTTGCTTGTTTTGGATTTCTCTTCCTAAGGCTAATCTCAAATCGGACAAGTTTGCGTTTTCCCGTGTTTTAGGCTTGTTTTTGAGTAGAAGAAAGATTGGTATGTAATCGCTTATTAGAAGCTTTTGGTAGTTTACTTGCTTACTCAAGAGAGCGCTTCTTTTCACTGAGCAGCCCCTTGCCTAGCCAAGAATCTATGTTTTGCGCAGAATCGGTACCAGCAATAAATGTCGCAAGATCGGTACAAGTTCCAGTACCAGTGCCAGTCCTGCCAGTCAAGCAAGTCTGTCTGTTGGTGTAGAGCATGTACCAGTTGTTGGTGTGAGCCGAAGAAGGGGAAAGCTATGAAGGTAAAGGTTTCAGGTGAAGTTCCCCGTTAAGTAGGAAGGTTTGCAGAATAAATCCCCGACACTGAAATGAGCTGTTGCTTCCCT